TTGTAGAATAGGCTAAATTTCTCTTAATATCTTTTTGAGCAATAGCTAAAGTAGCTCCCAATACTAATGTTATTATACCTATTAAAGCTATTCCATTCATTATGGGGGGTATCATTATGAAAAGAGGAAGAAGTCGAGCTACAAGAAAAATTCCCGCCGCTACCATAGTAGCAGCATGTATAAGAGCGGAAATAGGGGTAGGCCCCTCCATAGCATCGGGTAACCATACATGAAGGGGAAATTGAGCAGATTTAGCAACAGAACCACAAAATAATAATAGGACACAAAAAGTAAGAAAAAAAACATTGACTTCATTGTTATAAATCAAGTTATTGAATATTTGAAACAAATCCCGAAATTCCAAACTACCCGTTATCCAATAAAGACCCAAAATTCCTAATAATAAACCAAAGTCTCCTACACGATTAGTTACAAAGGCCTTTTGACAAGCATTTGCTGCAGTAGGACGTGTGAACCAAAAACCTATTAATAGGTAAGAACACATTCCAACCAATTCCCAAAAAATATAAATTTGTATCAAATTAGAACTAGTAACTAATCCCAACATTGAAGTATTAAAAAAACTCATATACGCAAAAAATCTCAAATATCCTTGATCATGAGACATATAATTATCACTATAAATCAGAACCAAAATGCCAACAGTAGTGATTAATATTAACATTATAGAGGTAAGTGAGTCTACCAAGTAACCAAACTCTAAAGAAAAATCATTATTTATAGTCCAAGACCACACATATTGATAGATAGAACTTTTGGTGTTATTGATTTGATGAATCGACAGATCGATCGAAAAAAGCATAACTATACCTAATAAAGAAATACTCGGAAAAGCCCACATACGGCGAAGATTTTTTGTTGCTGTGGGAAAAAGTAGAAGTCCCAGTCCTATTAACATAGGAACTGGAAGTGGAATAAAAGGCATGATCCATGAAGATTGATATGTATATTCCATACAAAAAAAATGTTGATTGTAATGAGTTTTGTTTCTTATTCTCCGGTTTTTTGTCTCTTTTTGTAAAAGGTTCAGTTAATAAAAAAGAGTGAACATAATGTAAATTCGAAATATTTTGTTTGATTCTGAATCTTTGAACAATCCTTCCAATATTGGAAACTAAAAAGTAAAAATGATCCAGTACAATACAAAATTCCTAGTTAAAAATTCACTTTTTTTTTTTCTAGTATTAATTATTACTAGAATATTAATATTCATTTCTATTTCATTTATTTTACAATTCTACAAACATTCTTTTCTATAGATCTCTATAGAGCGAGGATCCTAAATTTCACTAAAACTAAGAGCATTCATTTATTTTTATATTTTTAGAAACATAAAAAAAACAATGTAAATGTATATGATATGATCCATAAGATTTTTGTGTTTTATTCGGAAACATTAATTCGAACAAATTTCTTTTTTTTTTTTATTCCACTATCTTTTATGTTTGGCAAAATTTTTTAAAAGGTATTATAATATTCAATGTTTTAGTTTTCCTTTTCATAGAAAGCTAAAAAAAAAGAGGGGATAAGATATCTATATATCTATATATATATGGGGCTAATTAATCAAATCAAAGAACAATTAGTTTTCTCATTTACAGAACAGAAGATATGTCTTTCACATGACCTCTAGCAATGAAAAAAACTATACTAGTTGAATGGCAGTTCCAAAGAAACGTACTTCTAGATCAAAAAAAAGAATTCGGAAAAATTTTTGGAAAAAGAGGGGATATTGGACAGCATTGAAAGCTTATTCATTAGCGCAATCAATTTCGACAGGGAATTCAAGAAGTTTTTTTTTCTAATTTTATAACAATTTTAAATTTGGAATAATATGAATTAGCTGTATTCAAAAAAGATTCTCTAATTGTCTAATTATAATATTTGATTTTTTTTTTCATTTTTTTTTTTTTTGAATATCGAAATTTAAGATATAAAATAGAAGAGAAATAGTTAAGAAATAGTTATATATATATATTATTATTTTTGATTTTCAATTTTATTTAATTTCAATTTGATTTAATAATAAACAAAATTTTTAACTCATATATCTATTTTAAAATAAGAAATCTGAAAATAGATATATATATATAACTATCGAATACTAATATTGATTATTGATATTGAGTTATTAGAATAAAAACGAAAATTTGCTTTTTTTCCATTTCCAGATTGACGTTATAACTATCTAGTCCCAACAGTGCTTGTTTTTGAAAAAGAGAATAAACTAACCCATTCCCCGTTGTTAAATGTTAAACCGAAACTAGAAAGAAGAGAATTTAAAATCATATTGAAATTGAAACGTTCTAATATCGAATTAAATATCGAAATATAGAAATCTAAATATATAGAAATATATATATAGATATAAATTTTTAAATTCTTTTTAATTCTAATAAATAATATATATATATATATAAAATATATAATTCTAATATTAATAATAATGATTAATAATAATATTAATCAAAATTATATC